CCACGCGTTGGGGAGCGGATCTGGATGAAGAAAAAGATCAAAAAGCACCCATAGTGGTGGAAGGCATTTTAGCGGCCGATTTTTTTCAGTTTCAATGGACTCGTCCAGTACGATACATAAGCAATCAACACTTTTTTGGGGCTGTAAGAAAGGAAGCTTCACAATATTTTTTTGATACATGCCGAAGTGATGGAAAAAAAAGAATATCTTTTACAGATCCTCCTAGTTTTTCTAGTTTTAAGGAACTGACGAAAGGGATGATATCTTCGTCCACAGTAGAAAGACTCTCCTTTGATAAACTAGACAAAGATTGGCTTTATAAGAACAAACAAAGACAAAACAACTTAAATAACGAGTTTATAAAGAGAATTGAGGCTCTAGACACGGGATTTATTTTTCTAGATATACTCGACAAAAGGACTCGGGTTTGTATTGAGAAAATGAACGAAACCTGCCTCTGCCTACCAAAAAGGTATGATCCTTTGTTGAATGGGCCCTCTCGTGGAAGAATCAAAAAGTTTAGAAAAGTAATCGAGGATCCCGAAGAAAAGGAGAAAAGCAAAGAAAAGGAGAAAAGCGAAGAAAAGGAGAAAAGCGAAGAAAAGGAGAAAAGCGAAGAAAAGGAGAAAAGCGAAGAAAAGGAGAAAAGCGAAGAAAAGGAGAAAAGCGAAGAAAAGGCACCAAAAAGCAAAGAACAGGAGAAAAGGGAAGAAGAGGCACGTCTACGCGAAGAAGCACGTCTACGCGAAGAAGCACGTCGACGCGAAGAAGCACGTCTAAGCGAAGAAAGGGCACTTCTTCAATTGGGTGAATTTCGTGAAAAAGTCTACAATGTAATTAAATCTCGTAAATCTAGTGGAAGAAAAAAGAATGCAATGCAATCTCGTGAAAAAGTCCAGAATGCAATGCAATCTCGTCGAAGAAAAAAAAATGGAACTACAAAATCTCGTGAAAGAATCGACGATGGAACTACAAAATCTCGTCGAAGAAAAAAAAATGGAACTACAAAATCTCGTGAAAGAATCGACGATGAACCTACAGAATCTCAACTTAAGCAAATCCTTGCTCTAAATCAAATTCATGAGACCCTTTTGCCAGGTTTCATTTTCGAGTCCCCAAAATTTGAAGAGAGAATGTTCGCGATACTAAAAAGTAAAACACTAAAACTAAGAGCAGAAGGAAAATTATATTATAATCCTTTGGCAAAATTTTTTTCTAAGCCTTGGGAAAAAGGGGGGGGAAGCATTGATTGGAACCAGCGAAAACTAAAAAAGCTAAAGCAACTAAGGACTTATAAAGTGGGAGAAAGTGTGGGACGAGCGCACATCGGTCAACGCGTCCCTCGCTGGTCATACGTATTACTCCGCGAGGTCGCATACGACCTGGGCGAACCCTTTGTGACCAAGCGGGGAGATGATGAGTGCTTTGATATTATATCAGCACAATACAAATATGAAATTATTTTGAATCAGGATACTCAAAATTTACTTATCAAAAATCTTTCTAAAGATAGTAATAAGATTGATCCGGAGATTGCTAAAGAGATTAATGAGAAGGTTAAGAAGGATTTGATCAAGAGTGGGGGAGACCCTTATAGTATTGACTTTGAGAAAAGCCTTGCTCATGTTCACGTTGGCAGCCTCATCACCAATATCGAGTGGAAAACCGAGAATAAGGACGTGTGGAGGACCTCCTTGAGAGCGGTGCGCGACCAATTTTGGCATCAGGATGACATCAAAGGTGTTGCGAGCGTCCTAAGGCGTAAAAACGGAGTTGTTGTAAGACAGATTGAAATGTTTCCGCATTCCCCTCTTTTTTTGGGCTTCTTAAAAAGTACACTGTCTAGTTCTTTTAGGGTAGTGAAACCCCTTGTTTTGAAAATGCAAAATTTGATGCATAGGTTTGGAATCAAAAAAGGGGACCTTTTCACTCTTAAGGGACCTAAGAAAGAACAGACAAAAACAAAAAGGAAGACAAAAAGGAAGACAAAAAGGAAGACAAAAGGGAAGACAAAAAGGAAGACAAAAAGGAAGATAGACGAAAAAAAAAGCAAAGCATTGAAAGAACGGAAAAGAATCAAAAAAGAGAAAATCGAACTAGACCCCGAAGAAGAGCTGTTCCGGATGGATGGAATAGATGCATGGAATGAGCTTTATTATGGGCTAGGAGTAAGAGGTATCGTATTAATTTTGAACTCCTATTTTAGAAGATATATTGCATTGCCTTTAGCGATAATAGCTAAAAATATTGGTCGTATCTTATTTTTGCAGCAGCCCGAGTGGGCTGAGGATAGAAAGGACTGGGAAAACGAGACTCATCTTTTATGCAACGATGACGGTTTTGCTATAGGCGTCATATCCATCAGCAACTTTCCGGAGGAGTGGTGGGAATACGGTCTTCAGGTCAAAGTTTTATGGCCTTTAGAGTTGAAACCTTGGCACACAGCGGATGATAGACAAAGGATAACCAACGATTATGCTTTTATAAGGTCTTTCTGGGGACTAGCTGACTATCCTTGGGGTGGTGCCCGACCCAACCGTTCCTTTTCCATTTTTTGGGGGCCCATTTTTAACGAACTAGGCAAAAAAAGTCAAAGATTAGCAGCAGAAAAATTGGAAGGGAGCGCCTTTCGACTTATAAGAAGCGTTTTCAACCAAAAAATAAAGCAAAATTTTGTTAGAGTTCTAGGAAACCCAAAAGAAAGCATAAAACGGCTTAAAGAAAGCATAAAACGGCTTAAAGAAAGGGTTCTAGTTCTAAAAAGCACAATTTTGAAAATAATCAAAAAAAATACAAGATTGAAAGGGATAGGAGTAGATGAATCGAGTGAAACTCAAAAAGAAAAAGATTCTATAATCAGCAATGAGATAATTCATGAATCATTTAGTCAAATTCGATCTACAGCTTCTACAAATTCAGAAGAAAAAATACAAAATCTGATTAATAGAACAAGCACAATCAAAAATCAAATAGAAAGAATTACAAAAGAAAAAAAAAAAGTAACTCCAGGACTAAATAATAGTCCTAACAACAAAAAGCAAAATAATAATGTAGAATCACCAAAAAATATTTGGAAAATTGTAAAAAGAAGAAATGTTCGATTAATAAGTAAATGGAATTATTTTCAAAAAATTTTCATTGAAAAAATATACAAAATATACCTAGATATCTTTCTATGTATCATTAAGATTCCTAGAATCAATTTAACAAAAAAATTTTTTGAGAAAGACATTTCCAATACTGAAACAAATCAAAAAAGAATTACCTTTAGTTCGACTATAAAAAATATAAATAAGCGGAAGTCACAGATTGTTCCGAAATTTGCTTCCTTGCCAAATTTATCTTCCCTGTCACAAGCATATGTATTTTACAAATTATCACAAACCCTAGTTAGTGATAAGTTAAGATCTGTTCTTCAATATCGCGGAACGTCTTTTTTTCTTAAGACTGCAATAAAGGATTCTTTTGAAAGACAGGGAATATTTCATTCCGAATTAAAGCATAAGAAACTTCGAAATTTTGGAACGAATCCATGGAAAAACTGGTTAAGAGGTCAGTCTCAATACAATTTATCTAAGGTTCATTGGGAGCGAGTAGGCGCACAAACCTGGCGAAATAAAGTCAACCGACGCCATACGCCTCAAAATAACGATTTAAATAAAGGAGATTCATATGAAAAAGACCCATTACTTCATTCCAAAAACCAAGATGATTCTGAAGTATATTCATTAGTAAGAAATCAAAAAACTAAGTTTAAGAAAAACTATAAATATGATCTTTTAGCATATAAATACATTTCTTCTGAAACTAAGAAGGACTCCTCTATTTCTAAATTGCCATTACAAGTAAATAAGAGCCAAGAGATCGACTTATTTGATATACCAGAGGAGATTGTTTTCAAGACTTATTTCAAGGATTGTATACTAGACAAGAAGTTTCTAGACAAGCTTTATCGAGACAATACTTATCTACACAATTATCTAGACAATACTTATGTAGACAAGGATTATCACAAGGATTATCTAGACAAGAGTTTTCTAGACAAGGTTTATTTCAAGGATTCTCTAGACCAGCTTTATCTAGAAAAGGATTATTACAAGGATTATCTAGACGAGGTTTATCTAGACAAGAATTCTCTAGACAATTATCTAGACAAGGTTTATATGTCTCTGAAAAAAATGCGAAAGAAAAAACCTGAAAGAAAATATATGGACTTTGATTGGAAGTTTTTCGAAAAATATCTAGTCAATTTGGAGGCTGGGAAAAAGATCGACCCTAACCATAATACAAATACTAAGATTGAGACTAAGAATTCTAAAATAATTGAGAATGAAAATTCTAAAATAATTGAGAATGAGAATTCTGAAATAATTGAGAATGAGAATTCTGAAATAATTGAGAATGAGAATTCTGAAATAATTGAGAATGAGAATAGAGGTCTTATTTATGATATCGTTCCAAAAATGCTCTTGGATCCAGAAATCGAAAAGGATCCAGAACTCAAAGAAGATCCAGAACTCAAAGAAAATCCAGAAATCAAAGAAGACAAAAAAAGCTTTTTTAATTGGATGGGAATGAATGAAGAAATCTTAAAGGCACCCAGAGCGAATTCGAATGAGGAAGATTCGAATCAGGAAGATTGGTTCTTCCCAGAATTTCTGCTACGTAAGAGGACATATCAAATGAACCCGTGGCTTAGACCTATGAAGTTACTTCTTTTAAATTTCAAAGGAAAAGAAGAAGAAGAAGAAGAAGAAGAAGAAGAAGAAGAAGAAGTTAGTCAAGGAAAAGCAACTGTTAGTCAAGGAAAAGCAACTGTTAGTCAAGGAAAAGCAACTGTTAGTCAAGGAAAAGCAACTGTTAGTCAAGGAAAAGCAACTAAAGGAAAAGCAACTAAAGGAAAAGCAACTAAAGGAAAAGCAACTAAAGGAAAAGCAACTAAAGGAAAAGCAACTAAAGGAAAAGCAACTAAAGGAAAAGCAAATGTTAGTCAAAACATC